TCTTTGCTCCGATATTTCCTCCATTCCTTTGTTTCTAATGATGTTTTTGAAGAATTGAATCCATTGTATCTGTTCCTCCATAGTATGAGAGGACTCTTCCGAACCAAGAAGAAAGAATGATTTTTTGGATGACACAGGATTTCTACAGACGAGACACCCTGCAAATCGTTTCTATACTAATTTAATTGAACCTTACTCTACTCTACTAAAAAAGAAAATTTCAAGAAAAAAACTCTTACTGTTCCGGTTGAAAAGATGAAATTTTAGATTTTTACGCATATCCAAATCCCTAATCCCTATTTATTATCTCATCACAGTTAAAATTCTCTTTTTTTTTTTTGATATTATAATATAAGTTCATTGAAGAAGTTCGATTTGCTCAATAAGTCACCCCCTCCCCTTTTTTTGTTTGTCCACTACTTCTTTCTTATGAATCTAAACAAAGAGGTTCCAATAGATCTGGAAAAGGAATAAAATAGTAATCTTTGACGAACAGAATCAAGAATCATTATTATTTCAACACAAGAAAAGGAATTTTCCACCCCTTTCTTGTGTCGAAAATTAGGAAGACGAGTAATCCCTCCTAGAATCCTTTGTTCCTTTCATCTATCCCTTACCGCGTATTCTTCTCCTACTTATTTATTTTATGTCATGCCGCCTATTATCTATTAGAATTCGATTCTAGTAGATACAAAAAACTATCGATGCATTACATGGCATTGACAATTTGGCAATAAGAGACCTGACACAGTTACACCGCTCCAATTTGGATTGAAAAAAGTTCAAGTAGTCTTCTTTTCTTTGCAATATACATCCTCTTACTAGGATACAAGCAATTCCCGACATCTCACAAAAAAAGTATAAACAAAGAAAACAAAGGGCTTTCTATCTTTTTTTTGGATCATACATAATTGCACCGATCAACAATAATTCGGCCCTTTTTACCAACCTGATGAATCGGTCGATCTAGAAATTCATTTCGGACAATTGAACCTTCTCAAACTGTTTCTTTTTAAGAACCAAAAAGATTTGTGCTAGAATAACAGATGCCAAGAAAAACAACAAACCTTGGACACGTAATGGATCTTGAAGTACTATTTCTGCATCTCCCTGACCAAATCCACCCACGTTAGGATTACTTGTTAATGGCTGATCAAGCTTGATGGATTCCCCCTCTGAAACAAGAAGTTCTGGTCCTGGAGGTATAATATCAACCACTTGGCGTCCATCCGATGCATCGGCTATGCTTATTTCATATCCCCCCTTTTCTTTACGTACTATTCTACTTACTATACCTGCTGCTGTAGCATTATAGACTGTATTGTTACTCTTGCTCCCATCAGGATAAATCTGACCCCTTCCTCTGTTCCCGCCTACATATATGGGATATTTTAAGAAGTGAACGTCTTTCTTAGTAGCAGGGTCCGGGGAAAGAATGGGAAAGACAATTTCACTATATTTCTGACCAGGAACAGGACCTACCACAAGAATATTTCTTTTATTGGGGCGATAACTCTGAAAAGACAGATTGCCCATCTTTTCTTTCAGCTCGGGAGAAATACGATCGGGGGGAGCTAATTCGAATCCCTCGGGTAAAATAAGGACAGCCCCCACATTCAAAGCCCCCTTTTTACCATTAGCAAGAACTTGTTTCAGTTGCATATCATAGGGGATTCGAACAACTGCTTCAAATACAGTATCAGGAAGCACGGCTTGTGGAACCTCAATATCCACGGGCTTATTAGCTAAATGGCAATTGGCACATACAATACGCCCAGTTGCTTCTCGTGGATTTTCATAACCCTGCTGCGCAAAAATGGGATATGCGTTTGAAATAGATGTCCGAGTTATTACATATATCATGATCGATACGGAAATGAATCGAGTCATCTCTTCCTTTACCCAAGAAAAGGTATTTCTATTTTGCATGGTCCAATCATTGATCCCAGAAATTTCTACAATAAATTAGGTAGGTAGCTAGTATAGTTCCCTATCCACGATTCTGCCATTGTACTGGAATAATTATACTGAAATATAATATAGGAGGAATCTCTTGGGCGGGTAGAAGTATAAAGAGTGAGTAAGCTTAAAAATTATTTGTTTATGTACGAAGTAGCATCATGATTTGGTTGATATCAGCAGATCAAATGAGTTCTTCATCTTCATTCATTCATTGAATGATAAATCACTACAAGTGAAGGGGATACACGATTTAAATAATGGAAGATCCAATATTTCAAAATTGTATCTAGAATAACTGGAAAAGTGGAAACAAGACCAGATATAATTTGATCGTTATGAGCAAATCCAAAATCTTTGTAGACCGAACCAATCATTAGTTCCCAACCACGGGGTGAGTGGAATCCGATACATAAATCAGTTACTAAAAGAATCGAAAAAGCCTTTATTGTGTCGCTTAAGTTATAGAGGAATTCCTGAACCCAAGAATTAAGAATAACAAGTTCTTCATTACCCAGAATAGAATAACCACTTAGAATAGCAAAACAGATTATATTTGTCGAGAAATGCAAAACGATATGGATATGATCTTCATTGTGCATTTTGACCAATTGGAGCGTCTCTTTGTGGATTCCTATATGAAGCTTTTGTATCTGTGTCTCGGGATACTCTTTTATCATTTCGTCCAACAGGAATAGTTGTTCTAATTCTATGAATCTTTCCAGAACGTTCTTCTCTTGAATATCATTCAAAAAAGTTTTGGATTGCCCGGTATTCCACCAATTAGTAACCCAAGGTTCCAGACTTTTAGTAAATGAGAGAGAGATCCACCAGGGCAAAAAAACTATAGATGCAAGATATGGGAAGGGAGTCAATGCTTTCTTTTTTGGCACTTTTAATCTGTGAATTGTTAATGAACCCGCTTCATTCACCGACTCTATCTGATCCGATATTTTTATGAAGCATGAGTTCTATAACAAGGTATGGAACCTATGGATCTATTCCTTTTTTTGAATTGTTTAGTCCTTGGGTCTAGAAAGAATATAGAAATAGAATTAAGGGTCCGTTTCGAATGAAGAAATAATCCAATATTTTTCCCAGAAATATCAATCGGTCAAATCAAATTCGAACCAATTCTATCTTCATTTGTTTTTTTCGATGAATGGTTAAAAGAACCACTTGAAATAATGAATATTATTCGGATTTCGAGACGAAAGAACTCCCTTCAATTATTTGGAAATGTTCTGATATGTGTGATGAATACATACTTATTAGACTTTTTACTAGTATGAAAGAATTCCATATGCATAAAAAATCTTTTTGGTAGATCAAAATATTATTATGGTTGTTCCAGATACGTCCGCCTACTTTATTCTATAGGCTACAGCAGGATTACCAATGGAACGGGGGAAATAGAATCTAACACGTTCGAATGAACATTCCGAAGAAATTTCAGTTCCAAAAAGGGTTTCCGGGTTCCCTCCCTCAGGCCAAGAAAGCATTGATTCTCCTCTTCATTTCAATTCAATTGGCACGCGCAAAAAATAGGCTAATTCAGCAGCTTTTTGTTCAATTTCTCGTGGAGTAAAATTCTCATCAGTACGAGTCAAGGGAATGGCACCCTGGCCTCTGATTTCCATATAAAGGACACGTCGAGAATAAAGACCCCCTTTAACTTCCATTCTGATGGACTGGATATCTCTCATAAGAAATCGAAAGAAGATGCGACGATTTATTCCAGGAAATCCCCAACGAAAAATACACACTATTCCTTCTTTTCTATCGAATCGATCATAACCACTACCTACATTCCACGAAATTGTGCACCACAAATAGGAACTAATGAACAGACCCGCGATCCCATAGAAAGACATCACGATCCCTTGGGGAAAAAAAATGATTTGCTGAGATGGGAATAGGGATATCAGATTCCTACCAAGATAACTCGAAGTTCCAACCAATAAGAATCCTAGTGAACCTAAAAAAAGGATACAGGCCCAGCAGAAATTACTTGTTTTTCGAGACCCCGTTATAAGTTCTATCCATATACGTTCTGATCGCCAGTTCATACTAGATCCAGTTGCATCCTATTGGAATTGAGAAAAGAGAATAAGCCAAATGCATTTGATTTTACTTTTTTTTTGCTCCCGAAGTAACTCTCATCAACTAGCACTATTATGGTGCGAACTATTAGGGGTAATTCATAGAATTGGTTAGATATAAAATAATAACATTCCGTTCATATGACCCCCTCTGTATATCTACATAATATCGATACGTTGACTTTCTATTTCAGATATCCGCCGATCCATTTTAAAACCACTATACCCCCGCATATACATGCATTTATCCATATATTATGGATCCGCATGCATAACAGCTTTTGATTTGTGCTCGGAGGGAGCCACGTGTCGTACCATATTCCACTAACTAGATATCTGTATTATGATCCAAGTCCAAGTGTTGAAATAAATTGATTAAATTTGGCCCTATCGGATCTAAATAATCTTATTTTTTTGAATATGAAGAGATAAAGAAGCCATTGCAATTGCTGGAAACATTAGGCCCACTAAAGGCACAAAAATAGAGGGTAAATTGAGATCTGTCATAGAATGGGTGCCTCGATTCAATATTTGTACCTGTTATAAGGATATCTTATGATAAATATATCTATTATAAATATTATTAAGTATATAATAAGTGCAAGGAATGTAGAACTAAACTAAACTAAATAAGTGTACCTATTCATCTTTCTACAAGAAATATATGGACGATAATCCGCTTTAGTATTTTTTTTCTACCGTCCTATCTTCTAATAAAGAGTTTCTTACGAGTTCCCTAAGGATTCGTTAGAATCCGATTCAACAGGAATTCCTAGTCAAAGATGTAGGTTCTGGGGAGATATAAAAATATGCAGCACTTCCATTATAGATTTTCATTATTCTATCTATATATAGATATAGAATAATACGTATATCTATTAGTACGTATTAATACGAAAGAAGGGCACATGAAGTGAAATTTGATTTTTTCTCCATTTC